CTTCGGCATGTAAAAAGGGAATAAATAAATCAATCAAATTTCGGGAGGCTTCATGAAGTGCTTCTTTAGGAGTTAAACTTCCATTTGTCCATATTTCGATAAAGAGTATCTCTTGTTTTTCATTCCCATTCACATAAGAATGAATACTATGATTCGCATTTCGAACGGGCATGAATACAGCATCTATAGGATAACTGCCGTCTTGAAAGTTATTTGGCGTTTTTATACGATATCCACGATTCCTCTCGATTTGTAATTGAATACACAAATTAATTGGTTCTGTTAGGTTAGCTATATGCTGTGTATTATCAACGATTTCTACAGAGGGCGGTAAAATGATGTCTTGAGCAGTTACATACCCAGGACCCTTGACACAAATAGACGCATTACGAGTTCCATACAGATTACTTCTCAATACAATTTCTTTCAAATTCATTAAAATTTCATGTACAGATTCTTGAATACCTACGATGGTAGAATATTCGTGTGGTATTTTCTCAGATCTTGCACGTGTAATACATGTTCCTTCTATTTCTCCGAGTAAAGCTCTTCGCATCGCGATGCCTATTGTATCGGCTTGGCCTTTCATAAGTGGGGCCAGAATAAAGCGTCCATAATAAAGACGCTTACTGTCTGCTCTTGATTCAACACACTTCCACTGTAGTGTCCGAGTAGATACTGTTACTTTCTCTCGAACCATAGTAATATTATTTGATCAAATCATTGAATTATTTATTTCTCTTGAAATCTCTTCAATGTTTACACACGTCTTTTTTTTGGGGGCCTACAGCCATTATGTGGCATAGGGGTTACATCCCGTATGAAACTTAATAGTATACCACTTCTACGAATAGCTCTTAATGCCGCATCTCTCCCGAGACCCGGGCCTTTTATCATGACTTCTGCTCGTTGCATACCTTGATCCACCACTGTACGAATAGCATTTCCCGCTGCGGTTTGAGCGGCAAATGGTGTTCCTCTTCTTGTACCCTTGAATCCACAAGTACCGGCGGAGGACCAAGAAATTACTCGACCCCGTACATCTGTAACAGTCACAATGGTATTGTTGAAACTTGCTTGAACATGGATAACTCCCTTTGGTATTCTACGCGCATTCTTACGTGAACCAATACGTCTATTTCTACGTGAACCAATTTTTGGTATAGGTTTTGCCATATTTTATCATCTCCTAAATATAAGTCAGAGATATATGGATATATCCATTTCATGTCAAAACAGATCCTGGTTTTTTTTACTGATTTTTTGTACATCTGTACATCAGGTCCTTTAGATTTTTGGAGTCCTTTTTTGTTTAAAAAGATTATCCTTGTCTTTGTTTATGTCTCGGGTTGGAACAAATTACTATAATTCGTCCCCGCCTACGGATCAATCGACATTTTTCACAAATTTTACGAACGGAGGCCCTTATTTTCATATTTGTCACTCCTTTTCTTAATTCGGAATCTACTTAATTGGAAGAAAATAAGTTTCTTAAAATTTTTAACTTCGAATTGTATCCCTACGAAAGAATGTTGAAATCAAAAAACCACCTAATTATTTGAGTCTTTACTTTTGAATATACAAATTATATGCCCTTTAGTTGAATCATAAGAACTTACCACAATTTTTATTCTATTTACTGGTAGTATACGTATAAAATTACGTTGAACCTTTCCCGAAGCAAAACCCAGAATCGGATTTTCGTTATCTAAACGAACTCGAAACATACATACCGTTGGGACGTAGTTCAGTAATTAAACCCTCGCAAATCCGTTTTTGTTCTTTCATTCCAGGTAAAACGGCTTTGAAGCATCAACTAATCAAAGAGGCATAATATTAGAAACCTACCCTTTACTCTTTTTTTTTCACAAATATGAAAGTTCCGCATATAATTCGGCTATCAGAAAGATTACCATATATAACACAAAATTTCCCCGCCGATTCCTTCTATTCGAGCCTCTCGGTCTGTCATTATCCCTCGAGAAGTAGAAAGAATTACAATCCCCATTCCGCCTAAAATTCTCGGAATTCGTTGATAGTTAGAATAAATTCGTAGGCCGGGTCGGCTGATCCGTTTTAAATTTAAAACAGTTCTATACGATCCTTTCCTATTTCTCCTATGTCGTAGGGTTAAAACCAAAAAATATTTATTGCTTTCCTGATGTTTTCTCACGTTTTCAATAAAACCTTCTCGTAAAAGGATTTTAACAATATTTTCAGTCATGTTAGTAGATGGTATTCGAACTGTTCTTTTTTCATTCATGTCAGCATTTCGTATAGAGGTTATTATGTCAGCAATAGTGTCTTTACTCATGATAAACTAAGATTATTGTTGCCCCCGAATTTGGATATAATCAACATGCTCTATTTCTTTTTTTCTGAATTCATAAATATTTATGAATTTAAAAAGGTATATGCGTGATATACAAACAATCTACTAATTTAATTTAAATTAATCCATTTCATTCAAATACTATAAACTATATCACGGTATTCCCTT